CATCTCCTTGCCAAGGAGAAGATACGGGTTCGATTCCCGCCGCTCGCCAGCTTAATTTAGTAAGGTACTATGATAAAAAATTTAGTAAGGTACTATGATAAAAAATTTAGTCTAGTTGACTACTTAACTACTTATATTAAATTAAGTAGGTGTTAGTCTAATACCGTATCCCTTACTATCTTACCCTTCCTTTGCACCCCACTCAAAAAAAGGGGGCTCCGGCGGCGGGAATTGAACTCGCCAACAGGACTCCCTAAATCAGGGATTCACCGAGACGAACAACTGGCAAACTGCTTTTAAAGGGAAGGTAGGTAGACTGTGCCTTTCTTTCATTTCATTTTTCTTTTCTGCAGGGTAGGAAGGAGCCTTGAGAGTTCTTCTTGTAGGGGCAAGTGACTTTGTAAACTGCTCAATTTGGCCCTCTAGGGCCGGGAACTAATGAATAAAAAAGGGTTGGATACCGCCCAGCCCTCTACCATATCCATACAAATAGAATAGTCCTTTTATACAGACAGCTAAGTGCGGAGACGGGAATCGAACCCGTGACCTCAAGGTTATGAGCCTCGTGAGCTACCAAACTGCTCTACTCCGCTCTGGAGGGCCGGAAACTGGTGGACGAAAAAGGTTGAATACAGGCCTCTACCATGTCTAGACAAATAGAATAGTCCTTTTATACAGAATGGAGCGGGTAGCGGGAATCGAACCCGCATCGTTAGCTTGGAAGGCTAGGGGTTATAGTCGACGTTGGTTGATTATTTTTAACGTCTCTAATTCAAAACCGAACATGAAATTTGGATTTCATTCGGCTCCTTTATGGATATTCTCACCACTTAACATCTATGTCAGCTTTTCTATCTGAATGGAACCAAAGCTCTCCGCTTTCTAGATGATCCCTATAGAGTAGGAAATAGAAATTCTACTAAATCTATCTAATCTACTTACTTCGTTCCCTAATTTTATTCAAGAGATCCTGAGGAAAAGAATTGGGTTTCCACCGAGCTGAAACAATATGCTGATGGTTCTAGTAAACCAAAACTACCGTTTTTTAGCTATTAGGCTTCCATTTCCTTTTTTAACAAAAGAAGATTTAGTTACGATTGGAAATAAACTTTTTTGTATCTTCATCCATGGATCCTTTACTCATATTTAAAAAATAGGAATACTTAATCCAATGCAAAATTATGCTTCGCGACTCTGTACTCATAATCCAATTTGTATTTTGGATGCAATTTCCATTAGTCTTTGGATACAAATCGCGAGAATGTATATTCTTCCTCAATATGCTATTGAGAGGAAAAGGATTAAATCCTTTATAAGAACTAAAGTTTTCATCGGAATATAAAAAACTTAAGGACACCTTAAGTATATCATTTCAAATTCAGTTATTAATAGAACGAATCACACTTTTACCACTAAACTATACCCGCTACATGTAGATTATGATACCAACGCTACCCTTTGTCAAGGGTAGCCATTCGAGAAGGAGGCTAATTCCCCCTTATTGAATCAAATGGAGAAGGTTCATGACAGTGAGCGATTGGTACTTCGATCGCGGGCCTTTATTTTAGGGTTTAGATAGCCTCTCTGGTCTGTAAAATACATATCTTCTTACCATCCCAATAGCGTATGAACCTAATGTATGCATTTCGATTAGGGTCGTATTCTTATTCTATGGTTACGACTACAATGATCATTATTTGCTTTGCGAGGACGTAAGTGTGCCAGACTGCTGTAAGGAATAGTTTGATTATTCCTACAATATACACTAGGAGATATAGGGGGCAGCACTGCCCCCTTAAATCCCTTTCTTCCTTTTCCTTTTTGTTCAATTCTGAACAAAGAAATTGGGGAAGATGTTTTCTTCCCCCACTTATCATGAAGTCCGAGCCCTAGAGAAAGAGTGAGATGAATTTCAAAAATTCATCATAGACTTTCCCTATGGCTTGAGAGAAGCAAGAAACAAAGAGTCGTAACTTAAAGAGAAAGGCGGACAGGACCCGACGGATTTACCTGATGTAAAGAAGATCCTAAATGTCTCTGGTTAGTCGATCCTCTCCATTTACTAATTTCCTCCCCTCTTTTCCACTCAATTCTAGTTTATTAGATTCTTGTTTAAAAGAATCAAAGAAGATGAATAGAACTAAGAACACATAAAAAAAGCATAGAGGACCAAGACCATTACCAAATGTTCCTCTCAAGAATCATATTGGGTATCTGTTCCCTTCCTTTTCCCGCTAGGATCGGAAATCTTATATTTTTCATATCCATATACCATCGAACCCTTAGGGTTCCAGAATCCTCCTTTTTTCCTAGTCTTCGGAAACAGAAAACCCATAGCCGGGAGGAGTTAGGTATGTAGGGTATGGTTTATTATTTTTTGTTGGGCAGGCAGTAGAATAATTTTTATACTCTGCAATATAAATTCTACTGCCCACTTTTTACAAGCAAATTGTTGCTAAAACTCTAACATAGTTTGTTCAAAATGCAACAACTAGAATCCTTGGAGAATATTCAAGTACCCCCTTTCCAAGGGGTACCTGTTAAAAATCGCTTCAACAAATCCGTCCAAAACTTTTTAAGAAAAATGGAAAAGTTTTGAACTCGAAGGTTTTTCCAAGAGATGCCTGTTAAAAATAGTTTCAATCTCTCACCAAAACAGATAAGAAGTATCTCACTGAAAATTACTAACCAGCCATATGGGTATATGAAGAGCGCGAATTCCTTTATACCCCACCCAATTAGAATTATAGGAAGTAAAACATAAATGGAGAAAAATCTCACCATAAGATCAGCCAATAAAAGAAAAAAGTCCCTAATTCTGCAGAACGTTCTGAGCACGTGAAAAGTCAATAGCCTAAAGATAAAAAAGAAAAAGTCTACCATTTTTTTGACAGCAGCTCTTATTGCCCCTTTGGCCTTTTCTCTTATATTATTCAACAATTGAATCATATTTGTTTCCCTCCTCTAAACAATAGAATATAATATAACTTTCGTGCTTTGGTTTAGTGAGTCGTACGAGATCGTGTTTACATACCTATGAACTTACCCTCTTCAAATATATTGGATACTACTATACTCATAATTTTTTAGTGTGTCAACCCTCTCTTCACGTATTTTATTATACATATTTTTTTATATAATAAAATAAAAAAAAACCTCTACTTTGTGCAAGTGATAAGAGAGAATATGAAAGATTTTCTTATTTTTCTTGATTTTCTCAAGATTTTGAACCTTGCCATGAATAAACTTCTATATCTCGATCTCGATATATACATATATAATCTCTACATATATCTCTATATGTACATATATTATGTACATTATGCAGTAGACCCATAATGGGAAATCAAAGTGGCTAATTTTGGAATTGAATAAAAAGCCCTTTTAACTCAGTGGTAGAGTAATGCCATGGTAAGGCATAAGTCATCGGTTCAAATCCGATAAAGGGCTTTTTAATTTGGTGGTAGAGTAATGCCATGGTAAGACGTAAGTCATCGGTTCGAATCCGATAAAGTACTTTTCTACTAAATTTATTATTTATTCACCTTTTTTTCTTTGTTTTTGAAAATTTCTCTATTTTTTTCTTGAATTTTATGACTTAGTGTGGGATGCATGCATTTTTGGTCTGAACACTAAATGAAGCACGGAGTGTAAATTGCAAAAAAGAAATCAAATTGGACTCTTTTTCCTGTTAGATCAATCAAATCACTACCTGTACTGAACTAATCTAGAATCCCTTTTATTAATCTATTCTTATTCTATACCCTTTAAATGAATTTCCCTAAAAAGTAGGAGATGATCCGTGAATTAACCTAACCATCAACTAAAAAAAAATCCTAAGAAAGCATAACAGAAAAGTAGGAAAGACTCTTTGCTTTGGATCTAGTTATACTCTTCGAGTATATTGACAATTCTAAAAAACTGCTCATACTATCATTATAGTATAATGACGAGCGGTTGTATATGGCCCTATCGTTTAGTGATGCCCCTATCGTCTAGTGGTTCAGGACATCTCTCTTTCAAGGAGGCAGCGGGGATTCGACTTCCCCTGGGGGTAGGGAGTATTATGAAAGGAGGTTAATCATAGATTATCAAAAACCCTAGAATAAATTCTTCCTGGGTCGATGCCCGAGCGGTTAATGGGGACGGACTGTAAATTCGTTGACGATATGTCTACGCTGGTTCAAATCCAGCTCGGCCCAAAAATCTAGGGCTTCGTGAATATGAACTAAATCCATTTTTTTTCTTCCATAAAAAAAAATGTCTGATCCATAGAAATAAAGGATAAAGAGAAAGGGGGAAATTTCTTTCTAATCCATATTTCTCTCATTCCTTTTTTACAAACAAAAGAGTTTTTCTTATTGAAAGGTGGATTATCATCCATTTTAAGCGATAAAAAATCGCGACATACTAGTTATGTCACTCTCACTATACCCACATACGATATATGGGTATGTAGTATATGATTCGTCTATTTCTTAGAGTACGACAGACGAATCGAATCTTCTTATGGTTCTATTTAAAAATAGGTATAGGTATGCCATACACCCCGCGGGGATTGTAGTTCAATTGGTCAGAGCACCGCCCTGTCAAGGCGGAAGCTGCGGGTTCGAGCCCCGTCAGTCCCGAACTAGGGTTCAATGAATGGGTAAATTCATCTTTCCTTTTTCCATAAAAAATTTCCATCAAAAAAAGGGGGCAGGAGACAGGATCAAATACCTATGGGGCATCCTTACTTCACTTTTTTGATTTCGCATTTTTCATTAAAGAGGGAGGGAAGGCCTATAGGAATTTCTTTTTTCACTACTCCCGGTTGATAAAGAAAGAAATACATATCATACGTGGATTAGTATAATTTAGGATATTACTCTATCCTTATGATGATACCATCCTCATCTTAACTTCCTATTCGACTCTTATGGATTATGGAATAGAGTACCGGTATTTTATCGGAATCCATACATAAATTGTATTCATTTATTCTTAGACAGTGAATTTAATATAATTAGTACTTTTTGGGTTAAACCAGGCCCCTTCCATTTTGTAGTTCCAACTTTGTTTGTGTATGTTCAATGACTAATTGGAAAGAATCTATCTCATTCTCATTCCATTTGCGGACTCCTTTTTTATGGATCCGCTCTCATCTTTAGACCCAAAAAGTGGATATTGATAGTAACCTAATAAAATAAAAGAAAAACCAAGCAAAGCAAACGCCCTTTTTCCTAAATTGAAAATATTCGATTTTTTTTATTTAAGCCCTCTTTTCTCCATCTCACTTCTACTTCTACTGCTTATTTGTATGTCTATGTGACCCATAGAAAGTCGGTCATATAATACATACATACATAATTGTATGTATAACTATAAGAAAAAGGAAGGGAAATTGGATAAGATAAGAAAGATCGTGGGTTATAGATATAGAAAAGAAAAAGTAGAAAAGGATGAAAAAAAGAGAGAATTCCTAATCCAATCAAAAAACCAATTTTGGTCTTAGTATGAATAAGGGATCTTCCTATGTTATACTATTCCACTCTCAACCATGAATTGATTTGATAGATCCGATATTCATAATATTGAATTGATTCAGTATTATCAGAATGCAAGTCCTCCCCTTGAATTTACAGGATACCCCTTTTTCCTCTCCATGGGATTACATCCCGAGTTATTGCGAAAAAAAAAGAGGTTATGGAAGTCAATATTCTCGCATTTATTGCTACTGCACTGTTCATTCTAGTTCCTACTGCCTTTTTACTTATTATTTATGTAAAAACAGTCAGCCAAAATGATTAATTGGAATTCCAATTAATCATTGAAGAAATGAAAAAGGGATTAAATAAAAGAAAAATCCAAGTCTTAAATGAAAGGATCTGGTTGGAATCATAAAGTGTGGTAGAAAGAACTACATATAGTTTTTTCTACCACACTTTAGAGTCTTTCTATTATATTATCTTGAATCTACATAGAATAGATTAGTAGATTGAAATAGTAGTATAATTCAATTTCTTTTTTCACTGCATCCACTTAATTTCAATCAAGTCAAAATAAAAAAATCGAAGACAATTCTTCACGAAAGAATCCATGGAGGGAGAGAAAAATAATATGAGAATAGACTATAGTAAAAGAAAAAAAGTAAAAGTCAAAATCAGCGAATCTTTCATGCTTAAACATGCGGCGAGATGCTTCAAAAGAGCATAAAAATTTTTCTAAGAATAAGAAAAGAGTATAAAACAAATGGAAAGTGTGCGATATGTTGTGAATAGCTCCGTGGAAGAAAGTCTAATTTTCTTATGTATAGAACTTTTTTAACCATTCGTCACTTCTAGTAGAAATTATGAATTGCTGTAATCGCTCTTTCTATTTCTATAGAGTAGAATAGAACGACTCCTTCTTACAAGAGTTTCTTACAGGAGTGAAACAAAACTAAAGAAAGAAAGAATAAAGTTTGGCAAAATGATTAATGCAAAAGGATCAATTAAAGAAAAGAGTTGATACAACAATTCGACTACTCAATCAATTAGTAGTATCCCTAGAGTCCACTCCTCCCCCATACTACTAGTGAAAGAGAAAATGTAAAGACTACCATTAAAGCAGCCCAAGCGAGACTTACTATATCCATGTAAATTATGTCTCCTATTTCTATGAAGAAATTATTCTACTATTGATCAATAATCATAGTGGAATCAAGGGTACAGAGTCAAAAAGGGATTCTGCCCTAAGGCTATGGATGAATCAGTTCAAGGAATTTACTCCTAACAAATTCTTATAGGATTTCTGGTAGAATTGGAGAGCATTAAGTATAAATACGATACATAGCCCTTTTCCTTAAAAAAGAGTACGGGGATGATGTCCTGAATGGAAGACGCGGGAATAGAAAGATTTTTTCTTCCTTTTGTTACCTTTTTTTTATAAGCAAAGGACGTCAGAATATACCATAAAATTAGGATAGATAAATATTTATTGGATACCTACCTTGCCTATGTTTATTTTTAACCTAAACCCTACAGCCCCGCTTTCTATCATTCTATGAAAGAATGAGGAGACTTTATCCACAACTCCGAAATTGATTTTTGATCAGCCTATTCAATCTGATTCTCGACGGAATCAGTAGCCCTTACTTTAGTGTATGTAGGTAGCATAAGATGTACGATAAATAAAATGTATAATAATTAGGAAGTCTTGATATTCCTTCGTGGAGTCCCTTCTTCAATCTTAGATTGAAAAAAAAAGAATGCCCCTTAGGAGCCCTTTGAATATCAAGATTTCTGACATCTTAGCCTCGTAGTTTTAAATTCTCGAATCGAATCAATTAAGAATCAATTCAAATTAATAAAAGAATAAGTAAACGCTACCTCATCCCTATTGGTAGCCGATTGGGCCACTACCGACAAAACAAACCCTAATAGAACTATGGATTCTCAAAATCCAGTATCGCCAGGCCTAGTTATTCTCTTGCTCCAGCTTATGCGGGGTACGAATTTGTCGAGTTCGATCAGTACTATAAGCCTAAGTATTTTATTGATCAGGCGGCACCCAGATTTGAACTGGGGATAAAGGATTTGCAGTCCCCTGCCTTACCGCTTGGCCATGCCGCCAAAAAATCCGATCTAAAATCGAGAAAAGAGCAAGTATTCATCCACGTTTTCTTACTAAAACCCCCTTTCTTTTATCTTGAATCTAATTCTACTTACTTTTTTCCAATATTTTTCCAAAAATCTATTCCTGCTTTTTTTGGATCCAGTTTCGATTATTCTCCTCCATGGATTCTATCTTAAAACACACATTGCTAACACTAGAAAACTTCCCTTTTCTTTCTATTGAGATGAAAAAGGAGAAAAAGTGGATTTCCAGTCACAGGCTGCAAAATTCAGAACAAATTGGAACCATTAACTAGAATTCTCCTTTTTTTTGAATTGCAGTAGTGAACGACTCTTAAATCAGTATTCTCTCCCCCCCTTCCTTTTAATGGCATAATAAAATAGAATGGGTTTATGCCTAATCCGTGTATAGGTAAACTCCAGGTCCGAACAGCATTATTATCCATAACAGCATTATTATCCATGGATCCCCCTTATGTACATATCTCTATGGGGAATCGTGCTTTAATTTTTCATTGCATTAAATATCTTGAATAAAAAAAGGAAATTTGCTCTGATATAGAGTATGACCTGACCATCTTGGCCCACCCAAGTGAAATTACGATAAAAGCAGGGATATGTGGAGAGGTGGATAACTAGATTGGCATGTACTTAAAAAAAGGACTTACTTTATTTTAGGATTCTACAATGAAATCCTATATTTTCTAGCAATTCTACTACTACGAAACAAAAAAGAACCCTCAAATTCTTTTTTGAAATTAAACTAAGCGTGCTATTCTAAATCGAACTAAAGTCAAACTTTCTAGTGCTTATAAATTATTATATTATGGCTTTATCCCATTCATAGAAAGGAGATAAAATGAGAAATCTTTGCCATCCAATCTGATTAGAATATCATTAAGTGGCAGAATTTTTTTCTAGGAATGTTTTATCAATTCATTTTCATTCGATTTGTACCCCTGGCAAATTCGAACTTTCCTCAAAATTGTCTCTATTCATATGTATGAAATACATATATGAAATACGTATGTGGAGTTCCCTAGAATTTCATGTGATTCAGTAAACAGAATATAGATTCCATGATTGCTAGATCGATCCATAGGGATTGATGAAGAGTGAGCTGATAATGGAATTTTTCTTCGATAAAAAGGAAACTTAAGATGCTCCGGAATGGAAATGAGGGAATGTCCACAATACCCGGATTTAGTCAGATCCAATTCGAGGGATTTTTTAGGTTCATTAATCAAGGCTTGGCAGAAGAACTTGAGAAGTTTCCAACAATTAAAGATCCAGATCACGAAATTGCATTTCAATTATTTGCGAAAGGATATCAATTGCTAGAACCCTCAATAAAAGAAAGGGATGCTGTGTATGAATCACTCACCTATTCTTCCGAATTATATGTATCTGCGAGATTAATTTTTGGTTTCGATGTGCAAAAGCAAACCATTTCTATTGGAAACATTCCTATAATGAATTCCTTAGGAACCTTTATAATAAATGGAATATACCGAATTGTGATCAATCAAATATTGCTAAGTCCTGGTATTTACTACCGCTCGGAATTAGACCATAAGGGAATTTCTATCTACACCGGGACTATAATATCAGATTGGGGAGGAAGATCGGAATTAGCAATTGATAAAAAAGAAAGGATATGGGCTCGCGTAAGTAGAAAACAAAAGGTATCTATTCTAGTTCTATCATCAGCTATGGGTTCGAATCTAAGAGAAATTCTAGATAATGTTTCCTACCCTGAAATTCTCTTGTCTTTCCCGAATGCTAAGGAGAAGAAGAGGATTGAGTCAAAAGAAAAAGCTATTTTGGAGTTTTATCAACAATTTGCTTGTGTAGGTGGGGACCTGGTATTTTCGGAGTCCTTATGTGAGGAATTACAAAAGAAATTTTTTCAACAAAAATGTGAATTAGGAAGGATTGGTCGACGAAATATGAATCGGAGACTGAATCTTGATATACCTCAGAACAATACATTCTTGTTACCACGAGATGTATTGGCCGCTACGGATCATTTGATTGGAATGAAATTTGGAACGGGTATACTTGACGATGACGATATGAATCACTTGAAAAATAAACGTATTCGTTCGGTTGCGGATCTGTTACAAGATCAATTCGGACTGGCTCTTGATCGTTTACAACATGCGGTTCAAAAAACTATCCGTAGAGTATTCATACGTCAATCGAAACCGACTCCACAAACTTTGGTAACTCCAACTTCAACTTCGATTTTATTAATAACTACTTATGAGACCTTTTTTGGCACATACCCCTTATCTCAAGTTTTTGATCAAACTAATCCATTGACACAAACTGTTCATGGGCGAAAAGTGAGTTGTTTGGGTCCTGGAGGATTGACGGGGAGGACTGCAAGTTTTCGGAGCCGAGATATTCATCCGAGTCACTATGGGCGTATTTGTCCAATTGACACGTCCGAAGGAATCAATGTTGGACTTACTGGATCCTTAGCTATTCATGCGAGAATTGATCACTGGTGGGGATCCATAGAGAGTCCATTTTATGAAATATCTGAGAAAGCAAAAGAAAAAAAAGAGAAACAGGTGGTTTATTTATCACCAAATAGAGATGAATATTATATGATAGCAGCAGGAAATTCTTTGTCTTTGAATCAGGGTATTCAGGAAGAACAGGTTGTTCCAGCTAGATACCGTCAAGAATTCCTGACTATTGCATGGGAACAGATCCATGTTAGAAGTATTTTTCCTTTCCAATATTTTTCTATTGGAGGTTCTCTCATTCCTTTTATTGAGCATAATGATGCGAATCGGGCTTTAATGAGTTCTAATATGCAGCGCCAAGCAGTTCCGCTTTCTCGGTCCGAGAAGTGCATTGTTGGAACTGGATTGGAACGCCAAACAGCTCTAGATTCGAGGGTTTCCGTTATAGCCGAACGCGAGGGAAAGATCATTTCTACTGATAGTCACAAGATCCTTTTATCAAGTAGTGGGAAGACTATAAGTATTCCTTTAGTTACCCATCGGCGCTCTAACAAAAATACTTGTATGCACCAAAAACCTCGGGTTCCATGGGGTAAATCCATTAAAAAAGGACAAATTTTAGCAGAGGGAGCTGCTACAGTTGGTGGGGAACTTGCTTTAGGAAAAAACGTATTAGTAGCTTATATGCCATGGGAAGGTTACAATTTTGAAGACGCAGTACTAATTAGCGAACGTTTGGTATATGAGGATATTTATACTTCTTTTCACATCCGAAAATATGAAATTCAGACGGATACGACAAGCCAAGGCTCCGCTGAAAAAATCACTAAAGAAATACCACATCTAGAAGAACATTTACTCCGCAATTTGGACAGAAATGGAGTTGTTAGGTTGGGATCCTGGGTAGAAACTGGCGATATTTTAGTAGGTAAATTAACGCCTCAGATAGCGAGCGAATCGTCGTATATCGCGGAAGCTGGATTATTACGGGCCATATTTGGTCTTGAGGTATCCACTTCAAAAGAAACTTCTCTCAAACTACCTATAGGTGGAAGAGGGCGCGTTATCGATGTGAAATGGATCCAGAGAGACCCCCTAGACATAATGGTTCGTGTATATATTTTACAGAAACGTGAAATCAAAGTTGGGGATAAAGTAGCCGGAAGACACGGGAATAAGGGGATCATTTCCAAAATTTTGCCTAGGCAAGATATGCCCTATTTGCAAGATGGAACACCTGTTGATATGGTCTTCAATCCCTTAGGAGTACCCTCACGAATGAATGTGGGACAAATATTTGAAAGCTCGCTCGGATTAGCAGGGGATCTGCTAAAGAAACATTATAGAATAGCACCCTTTGATGAGAGATATGAGCAAGAGGCTTCAAGAAAACTTGTGTTTTCAGAATTATATGAAGCCAGTAAACAAACAAAAAATCCATGGGTATTTGAACCCGAGTACCCGGGAAAAAGTAGAATATTTGATGGAAGAACAGGAGACCCCTTCGAACAACCTGTTCTAATAGGGAAGTCCTATATCTTAAAATTAATTCATCAAGTTGATGAAAAAATCCATGGACGTTCTACTGGGCCCTACTCACTTGTTACACAACAACCCGTTAGAGGAAGAGCCAAGCAAGGGGGACAACGAGTAGGAGAAATGGAAGTTTGGGCTTTAGAAGGATTTGGTGTTGCTCATATTTTACAAGAGATACTTACTTATAAATCTGATCATCTTATAGCTCGCCAAGGAATACTTAATGCTACGATCTGGGGAAAAAGAGTACCTAATCACGAGGATCCTCCAGAATCTTTTCGAGTGCTCGTTCGAGAACTACGATCTTTGGCTCTAGAACTGAATCATTTCCTTGTATCTGAGAAGAACTTCCAGGTTAATAGGGAGGAAGTTTGATCGGAATAAATATAAATTCTTTTCTTATTTCTATTTTATGATTGACCAATATAAACATCAACAACTCCAAATTGGACTCGTTTCCCCTCAACAAATAAAGGCTTGGGCTAACAAAAACCTACCTAATGGGGAAGTCGTTGGCGAAGTCACAAGGCCCTCTACTTTTCATTATAAAACCGATAAACCAGAAAAAGATGGATTGTTTTGCGAAAGAATCTTTGGACCCATAAAAAGCAGAATTTGTGCTTGTGGAAATTCTCGAGCGAGCGTAGCTGAAAACGAAGACGAAAGATTTTGCCAAAAATGCGGGGTAGAATTTGTTGATTCTCGGATACGAAGATATCAAATGGGATACATCAAACTCGCATGTCCCGTGACTCATGTGTGGTATTTGAAAGGTCTTCCTAGTTATATTGCGAACCTTTTAGATAAACCCCTTAAGAAATTGGAGGGCCTAGTATACGGCGATTTCTCTTTTGCTAGGCCCAGCGCTAAAAAACCCACTTTCTTACGATTACGAGGTTTATTCGAAGATGAAATTTCATCCTGTAACCACAGCATTTCTCCCTTTTTTTCTACCCCAGGCTTTGCAACATTTCGAAATCGGGAAATTGCGACAGGAGCAGGTGCTATTAGAGAACAATTAGCAGATTTGGATTTGCGAATTATTATAGAGAATTCCTTGGTCGAATGGAAGGAATTAGAAGACGAGGGGTATAGTGGAGATGAATGGGAAGATAGAAAAAGACGAATAAGAAAAGTTTTTTTGATTAGACGCATGCAATTGGCGAAACATTTTATTCAAACAAATGTAGAACCAGAATGGATGGTTTTGTGCTTATTACCGGTTCTTCCTCCCGAATTGAGACCCATTGTTTATAGGTCTGGGGATAAAGTAGTGACTTCGGATATTAATGAACTTTATAAGAGAGTTATCCGTCGGAACAACAACCTTGCCTATCTATTAAAAAGAAGTGAATTAGCGCCAGCAGATTTAGTAATGTGCCAGGAAAAGTTGGTACAAGAAGCCGTGGATACACTTCTTGATAGTGGGTCCCGCGGGCAACCAACGAGGGATGGTCACAATAAAGTATACAAATCACTTTCAGATGTAATTGAAGGTAAAGAGGGAAGGTTTCGCGAGACTCTGCTTGGGAAACGGGTCGATTACTCGGGGCGTTCTGTCATTGTTGTGGGTCCTTCACTTTCATTACATCAATGTGGATTACCTCTAGAGATAGCAATAAAGCTTTTTCAGCTATTTGTAATTCGCGATTTAATCACGAAACGCGCTACTTCTAATGTCAGGATTGCTAAAAGGAAAATTTGGGAAAAGGAACCCATTGTATGGGAAATACTTCAAGAAGTTATGCGGGGACATCCTGTACTGTTGAATAGAGCACCTACCCTGCATAGATTAGGCATACAGGCCTTCCAACCCACTTTAGTAGAGGGGCGTACTATTTGTTTACACCCATTAGTGTGTAAGGGTTTCAATGCGGACTTTGATGGGGATCAAATGGCTGTTCATCTACCTTTATCCTTGGAAGCTCAGGCGGAAGCCCGTTTACTTATGTTTTCTCATATGAATCTCCTATCTCCTGCTATTGGAGATCCTATTTGCGTACCGACCCAAGACATGCTTATAGGACTTTATGTATTAACGATTGGAAACCGTCGGGGTATTTGTGCAAATAGATATAATAGTTGCGGAAACTATCCAAATCAAAAAGTAAGTTACAATAATAATAATTATAAGTATACGAAAGATAAAGAACCCCATTTTTCTAGTTCCTATGATGCACTGGGAGCTTATAGACAGAAACGAATCAGTTTAGACAGTCCCTTGTGGCTCCGATGGAAACTAGATCAACGCGTCATTGGGTCAAGAGAAGTTCCGATTGAAGTTCAATATGAATCTTTGGGGACTTATCATGAGATTTATGCCCACTATCTAATAGTGGGAAATAGAAAAAAAGAAATCCGTTCTATATACATTCGAAGCACTCTTGGTCATATTTCTTTTTATAGAGAAATAGAGGAAGCCATACAAGGATTTAGTCAGGCCTATTCATACACTATCTAAACAAGGAAGTTAGATTCGGCGATGCCCCTTTCGGGGGGCATTCCGATTTCGCTAGTATCATCATTTTTGCCGCGCGAATCCAGATTGAGATTAAGGAAAGGAAGTTAATTTAATTTTCGAATCACTGACTCAGGCCCATTGTCGAATCCTACTCAGCAATTGTCGAATCCTACTCAGCCGAAAAAGGGGGTACTTATGTATGGCGGAACGGGCCAATCTGGTCTTTCATAATAAAGAGATAGACGGAACTGCTATGAAACGACTTATTAGCAGATTAATAGATCATTTCGGAATGGGATATACATCCCATATACTGGATCAAATAAAGACTCTGGGCTTTCATCAAGCCACTACTACATCGATTTCATTAGGAATCGAGGATCTTTTAACAATACCCTCTAAGGGATGGTTAGTCCAAGACGCGGAACAACAGAGTTTTCTTTTGGAGAAACACTATTATTATGGGGCTGTACACGCGGTAGAAAAATTACGCCAATCCGTTGAGATATGGTATGCTACAAGTGAATATTTGAAACAAGAAATGAATTCGAATTTTCGGATAACGGATCCTTCTAATCCAGTCTATCTAATGTCTTTTTCAGGAGCTAGAGGAAATGCATCTCAAGTACACCAATTAGTAGGTATGAGAGGATTAATGGCGGATCCTCAAGGACAAATGATTGATTTACCTATTCAAAGCAATTTACGCGAGGGACTTTCTTTGACAGAATATATAATTTCCTGCTATGGAGCCCGTAAAGGGGTTGTAGATACTGCTGTACGAACAGCGGATGCTGGATATCTTACACGTAGACTTGTTGAAGTAGTTCAACATATTATTGTGCGTAGAAGAGATTGTGGTACTATCCGAGGTATTTCTGTGAGTCCTCAAAATGGGATGACGGAAAAACTTTTTGTCCAAACACTAATTGGTCGTGTATTAGCAGACGATATATATATCGGTTCACGATGCATTGCCGCTCGAAATCAAGATATTGGAATTGGATTAGTCAATCGATTCATAACTGCCTTTCGAGCACAACCATTTCGAGCACAACCAATATATATTAGAACCCCCTTTACTTGCCGGAGCACATCTTGGATCTGTCAATTATGTTATGGTCGGAGTCCCACTCATGGCGATCTGGTCGAATTAGGGGAAGCCGTAGGTATTATTGCGGGTCAATCAATTGGGGAGCCAGGGACTCAACTAACATTAAGAACTTTTCATACTGGTGGAGTATTCACAGGGGGTACTGCCGACCTTGTACGATCCCCTTCGAATGGAAAAATCCAATTCAATGAGGATTTGGTTCACCCCACACGTACCCGTCATGGGCAGCCTGCTTTTCTATGTTATATAGACTTGCATGTAACTATTCAGAGTCAGGATATTCTATATAGTGTGAATATTCCCTCAAAAAGCTTGATTCTAGTGCAAAATGATCAATATGTAGAATCCGAACAAGTAATTGCGGAGATTCGTGCCGGAACGTCCACTTTGCATTTTAAAGAAAGGGTACAAAAGCATATTTATTCCGAATCAGACGGGGAAATGCACTGGAGTACTGATGTTTACCATGCGCCCGAATATCAATATGGTAATCTTCGTCGATTACCAAAAACAAGCCATTTATGGATATTGTCAGTAAGTATGTGCAGATCCAGTATAGCGTCTTTTTCGCTCCACAAGGATCAAGATCAAATGAATACTTATTCTTTTTCTGTTGACGGAAGATATATCTTTGACCTCTCAATGGCTAATGATGATCAAGTAAGACATAGACTGTTGGATACTTTTGGTAAAAAAGATAGGGAAATTCTTGATTATTCAACGCCGGATAGAATCATGTCCAACGGCCATTGGAATTTTATCTATCCTTCTATTCTTCAAGATAATTCGGATTTATTGGCGAAAAAGCGAAGAAATAGGTTCGTCATTCCATTACAATATCATCAAGAACAAGAGAAAGAACTAATATCCTGTTTGGGGATTTCTATTGAAATACCCTTTATGGGTGTTTTACGTAGAAATACTATTTTTGCTTATTTTGACGATCCACGATACAGAAAAGATAAAAAGGGTTCAGGAATTGTGAAATTTAGATATAGGACCCTAGAGGACGAATATAGGACCCTAGAGGACGAATATAGGACTCGAGAGGAAGACTCAGAGGACGAATATGGGAGCCCAGAGAACGGATATAGGACCCGAGAGGACGAATATGAAACCCTAGAAGACGAATATAGGACTCTAGAGGACGAATATGAAACCCTAGAAGATGAATATGGGATCCTAGAGGACGAATATGAAACCCTAGAAGACGAATATAGGACTCGAGAGGAAGACTCAGAGGACGAATATGGGAGCCCAGAGAACAAATATAGGACCCGAGAGGACGAATATGGAACTCTAGATGAAGACTCAGAAGACGAATATGGGAGCCCGGAGGAAGGCTCAGAGGACGAATATGGGACTTTAGAGGAAGACTCAGAAGAAGACTCAGAGGACGAATATGGGACTTTAGAGGAAGACTCAGAAGAAGACTCAGAGGACGAATACGGGAGCCCAGAGGAAGATTCCATCTTAAAAAAAGAGGGTTTGATTGAGCATCAAGGAACAAAAGAATTTAGTCTAAAATACCAAAAAGAACTAGATCGGTTTTTTTTCATTCTTCAAGAACTGCATATCTTGCCCAGATCCTCATCCCTAAAGGTACTTGATAATAGTATCATTGGAGTGGATACACAACTCACAAAAAATACAAGAAGTCGACTAGGTGGATTGGTCCGAGTGAATAGAAAAAAAAGCCATACGGAACTCAAAATCTTTTCCGGAGATATTCATTTTCCTGAAGAAGCAGATAAGATATTAGGTGGTAGTTTGATACCACCAGAAAGAGAAAAGAAAGAATCTAAGGAATCAAAAAAAAGGAAAAATTGGGTCTATGTTCAACGGAAAAAAATTCTCAAGAGCAAGGAAAAGTATTTTGTTTCGGTTCGACCTGCAGTCGCATATGAAATGGACGAAGGGAGAAATTTAGCAACACTTTTCCCGCAGGATCTCTTGCAAGAAGAGGATAATCTCCAACTTCGACTTGTCAATTTTCTTTCTCATGAAAATAGCAAGTTAACTCAAAGAATTTATCACACGAATAGTCAATTTGTTCGAACTTGCTTAGTAGTGAATTGGGAACAAGAAGAAAAAGAGGAGGCTCGTGCTTCCCTTGTTGAGGTAAGAGCAAATGATCTGATTCGTGATTTCCTAAGAATTGAGTTAGTAAAGTCCACTATTTCGTATACACGAAGAAGGTATGATAGGACAAGTGCAGGACCGATTCCCAATAATAGGTTAGATCGCACCAATACCAATTCCTTTTATTCCAAGGCGAAGATTCAATCACTTAGCCAACATCAAGAAGCTATTGGCACCTTGTTGAATCGAAATAAAGAATACCAATCTTTGATGATTTTGTTGGCATCCAACTGTTCTAGAATTGGTTTATTCAAGAATTCGAAATATCCCAATGCGGTAAAAGAATCGAATCCTAGAATTCCTATTCGAGATATTTTTGGGCCCTTAGCTGCTATTGTACCTAGTATATCGAATTTTTCTTCATCTTACTATTTACTAACGCATAATCAGATCCTGTTAAAAAAATATTTGTTCCTTGACAATTTGAAACAAACCTTCCAAGTACTTCAAGGGCTTAAATACTCTTTAATAGATGAAAATCAAAGGATTTCGAATTTCGATAGTAACATCATGTTGGATCCATTCCATTTGAATTGGCACTTTCTCCATCATGATTCTTGGGAGGAGACATCGGCAATAATTCACCTTGGACAATTTATTTGCGAAAATGTATGTCTATTTAAATCGCACATAAAAAAATCTGGTCAAATTTTCATTGTTAATATTGATTCCTTTGTTATAAGAGCAGCTAAGCCTTATTTGGCCACTACAGGAGCAACTGTTCATGGTCATTATGGAGAAATCCTTTACAAAGGAGATAGGTTAGTTACGTTTATATATGAAAAATCGAGATCTAGTGACATAACGCAAGGTCTTCCAAAAGTAGAACAAATCTTTGAAGCGCGTTCAATTGATTCACTATCGCCGAATCTCGAAAGGAGAATTGAGGATTGGAATGAGCGTATACCAAGAATTCTTGGGGTCCCCTGGGGATTCTTGATTGGAGCTGAGCTAACCATAGCCCAAAGTCGTATCTCTTTGGTTAATAAGATCCAAAAGGTTTATCGATCCCAAGGGGTACAGATCCATAATAGACATATAGAGATTATTATACGCCAAGTAACATCAAAAGTGCGGGTTTCCGAAGATGGAATGTCTAATGTTTTTTCACCTGGGGAATTAATCGGATTATTGCGAGCGGAACGAGCAGGGCGAGCTTTGGATGAATCGATCTATTATCGGGCAATCTTATTGGGAATAACAAGGGCTTCCCTGAATACCCAAAGTTTCATATCTGAAGCAAGTTTTCAAGAAACTGCTCGAGTTTTAGCAAAAGCTGCCCTACGAGGTCGTATTGATTGGTTGAAAGGCCTCAAAGAAAACGTAGTTCTGGGGGGGATTATACCTGTTGGTACCGGATTCCAAAAATTTGTGCATCGTTCCCCACAAGACAAGAACCTTTATTTCGAAATTCAAAAAAAAAATCTATTCGCGTCGGAAATGAGAGATATTTTGTTTCTCCATACAGAATTAGTTTCTTCTGATTCTGACGTAACAAACAATTTCTATGAGACATCAGAACCCCCATTTACCCCCAATTATACGATTTAAGGATACATAAAGCAGATTTTTTGACTTTAAACTAGACTTTTGACCTTAGAACACTAACAGGTCAGATTTTAGATTTTTATTTTAATAAGTAAAAGAAGTCAGTTAATTCATTAAGGTTACGTTTATACCATGTATCAATGGCCAATTCTCAGTGGAAGGTTACATCGGAACAATTATTATTTATTTCAAGCTATTTCGGCTCTTTCTTAATCTTCAAAAAGAAATAAATTCCGTAATTGAATGGTAGGATGAAAAAAAAAGAAAAAATCAAAAGGAAGTGTGGAAAAAATGACAAGAAGATATTGGAACATCAATTTGAAAGAGATGATAGAAGCGGGAGTTCATTTTGGTCATGGTATTAAGAAATGGAATCCTAAAATGGCCCCTTACATCTCGGCAAAGCGTAAAGGTACTCATATTACAAATCTCGCTAGAACGGCTCGCTTTTTATCAGAAGCTTGTGATTTAGTTTTTGATGCAGCAAGTCAGGGAAAAAGCTTCTTAATTGTTGGTACCAAAAAAAGAGCAGCGTATTTAGTAGCATCAGCTGCAATAAGGGCTCGTTGTCATTATGTTAATAAAAAGTGGTTCAGTGGTATGTTAACGAATTGGTCGATTACGAAAACTAGACTTTCTCAATTTAGAGACTTAAGAGCAGAAGAAAAGATGGGAAAATTCCACCATCTCCCAAAAAGAGATGTGGCAATCTTGAAGAGAAAATTATCGACCTTGCAAAGATATCTCGGCGGGATCAAATATATGACGAGGTTGCCAGACATTGTGATCGTCCTCGATCAGCAAAAAGAGTATATAGCTCTTCGGGAATGTGCCATTTTGGGGATTCCTACTATTTCTTTAGTCGATACAAATTGTGACCCAGATCTCGCGAATATATCGATTCCAGCCAACGATGACACTATGACTTCAATTCGATTGATTCTTAACAAATTAGTATTTGCAATTTGTGAGGGCCGTTCTCTCTATATAAGAAATCGTTGATTAAGAAGAATAGTGAATTCTTGGGCAACTGCGTAGATTTATGGGATCACTTACTATTCTTTTTTGTTTTGTATAGATAAAAGAAGGGGAATATTGATATATATTAGAGGGTATTGATATATATTATGATCTGATGTGATTTCTTGGTATCCTAAATATAAGATTAATACTTCAAGTTGCTGAGTTGAGAAAGAGATGGTTGAATCAAAAGAATTCCTTTTTTGAAGTTCAATTTTTATCAGAGGACAATATGAATATTATACCATGTTCCATTAAAACACTCAAGGGGTTATACGATATATCGGGTGTAGAAGTAGGCCAACACTTCTATTGGCAAATAGGAAGTTTCCAAATTCATGCCCAAGTACTCATCACTTCTTGGGTCGTAATTACTATCTTGCTAGGTTCAGTTATCATAGCTGTTCGGAATCCACAAACCATCCCGACCGACGGTCAGAATTTCTTCGAATATGTGCTTGAGTTTATTCGAGACTTGAGCAAAACTCAGATTGGAGAAGAATATGGTCCCTGGGTTCCCTTTATTGGAACTATGTTCCTTTTTATTTTTGTTTCGAATTGGTCGGGTGCTCTTTTACCTTGGAAAATTATACAGTTACCCCATGGGGAATTAGCAGCGCCCACGAATGATATAAATACTACTGTTGCTTTAGCTTTACTCACGTCAGCGGCATATTTTTATGCGGGTCTTAGCAAAAAAGGATTGAGTTATTTCGAGAAATATATTAAACCAACTCCAATCCTTTTACCAATTAACATCCTAGAAGATTTCACAAAACCATTATCGCTTAGTTTTCGACTTTTCGGGAATATATTGGCGGATGAATTAGTCGTTGTTGTTCTTGTTTCTTTAGTCCCCTTAGTAGTCCCTATACCGGTCATGTTTCTTGGATTATTTACAAGCGGTATTCAAGCTCTTATTTTTGCAACGTTAGCCGCAGCCTATATAGGTGAATCCATGGAGGGTCATCATTGAATTGACTAGTTTTCGAAATAGTCTTTTTTTTTTAGCTTAGCTCAATTCATGCATGGTTCCAGATAATCCGCTTGGTTGGAAAACAAAATAGTTAGAAATGCGTATGAATATACAACCTAGAGTTGTAGGAGAGAGAATAGACTATATTACGGAATTGTCAAAGTATATATGCATTAAGGGGGGCGGAGTCAGGCTAGATCTATATCCTTAATGTCTAGAAGTCCAGTCATCTTTTGTGCGGGTTTCCACTTTAAGGAATGATTTTCGAATCCGATTCAATAGAAAATAAGAAAATACGCAAAATAGAAGAAACAAGTGTATATGGGATATTATATATTCCTAAGTTAGATTCATTATCTAATCCGATATATCGAATTCCCTCTATATGGAATTGGATTCCATATCCAGTTCTATGCAGCATATTGTTATCAATTGTATATCTTGATTTAATTCCTATTGGATTTGGATTAGGTCGATTTCAATAGGGGTTCTTCCTCTATTTCGTCTTTTATTATGGATTAGATTATAGGGGAAATAATAGGAACTCAAGGATATCGAAGAGTAAAGAAAGAAGGATGGAATGAAAGAGTTGTTGGTTGGAAAGAAAGAGAAATAGAATAATAAGAATCATATGGATTTACACAAACCTCTAATGATTAGAAACTAAAAATGAGATCTCGAAGTAGTTCGGACAATTCAGATTATCATTTCAATTTGTACTTTTTAGTTACTTCTCCCCAATAGAGCTTAGAAGTAAGAATTTCTTGGTTGATTGTATCCTTAACCATTTCTTTTTTTTTGACACGAGGAACTCACCATGAATCCACTAATTGCTGCTGCTTCCGTTATTGCTGCTGGATTGGCCGTAGGGCTTGCTTCTATTGGCCCTGGAGTTGGTCAAGGTACTGCTGCAGGACAAGCTGTAGAAGGTATTGCGAGACAGCCAGAAGCAGAAGGTAAAATACGAGGTACTTTATTGCTTAGTCTAGCTTTTATGGAAGCTTTAACAATTTATGGACTAGTTGTGGCACTAGCACTTTTATTTGCGAACCCTTTTGTTTAATCCTAAAAAAGAAAATGAGTGCTTTAGATTAGATACTTTTTTCTTTTTTTAGTAAATTGGTATTTGCTTCTGCAATTCCAATTATATCAATACTTTACTCCTATTTATTACTCCTGGAATTATCTATTTATTGGGACAGACAATACCCCACCCCAGGAAGGGCTGATTTGAGGATGATCAATTTAGAGGATATGCTCGCCTTCTTCCTTCCCGTCCTTAGTTTAGGACAGTGGAAAGTCTTTTTCCTTTTATTTTAGGAATTTTGGGAACATTTCAACAAAGGAGGTCTTTCACAGGTCAAACGAGACCTAAGACTTAATCTAAAATAAATTACTAGATTGAATCTATTTGCATTAAAAAAAAATTGCATTAAAAAAACCGATCAAAAAAGGGCGAGCGAAGTAAGTGATCGAAAAACTTTGTTCTTTGTTCGTCCTATCTATAAGAGGAGAGCATATGAAAAATGTAACCCATTCTTTCGTTTTTTTAGCTCACTGGCCATCCGCTGGGAGTTTCGGGCTTAATACCGATATTTTAGCAACAAATCTAATAAATCTAACTGTAGTGG